TAACCATTAAGTAAGAAGCGATGGGAACGATGGAACCTGTGAATCCAAATCTATTGAAAACAGACTCATTGATCGGGATGGCGAAACAAACCAGAGACTAATTCCTTCATCTATTGGGAAAATAAAAGTCATGAGTTAACCCTACAACTAAAATAGCGACGAAAAGAGTCAATATTCGCCCGTGAAAACTTTATCTTCTTGCATTGATAATTTTTGCTCAATCCAATAGGATAAAAAGAAAAACAAAACAAATATTCGTTAGAACATAAAAAAATAATATGATATTTAAAAATATCAATTTAAAAATATAAAATAGAAATATTAATATGCTTGGTTAGCTAAAAAAGCAAGATATACAAATGAATAATAGACATTTTGAAAATTTTATTATTCGCGAGGAGCTGGATGAGAAGAAACTCTCATGTCCAGTTCTGTAGTAGAGATGGAATTCAGAACCAACCATCAACTATAACCCCAAAAGAACCAGATTCCGTAAACAACATAGAGGAAGAATGAAGGGAATATCTTATCGAGGTAATCATATTTCTTTCGGTAAATACGCTCTTCAGGCACTTGAACCTGCTTGGATCACGTCTAGACAAATAGAAGCAGGTCGACGAGCAATGACACGAAATGCACGCCGCGGTGGAAAAATATGGGTACGTATATTTCCAGACAAACCGGTTACAGTAAGACCCGCAGAAACACGTATGGGTTCGGGGAAAGGATCCCCTGAATATTGGGTAGCTGTTGTTAAACCAGGTCGAATACTTTATGAAATGGGTGGAGTAACAGAAAATATAGCCAGAAGGGCGATTTCAATAGCATCGTCCAAAATGCCTATACGAACTCAATTCATTATTTCGGGATAAAAAAAATCAAAATAAAAAGGTCTTGGGGATAAAAAAACAATAACAGGTGCCGGTTTCTTTCTTTGGACAAACAATATTTCTTTTTTTTCTTCACTCTTTGCTTTGCATTGAAAGAATAGATTCTAAAAAAATGATATGATTCAACCCCAGACCCTTTTGAATGTAGCAGATAACAGCGGGGCTCGAGAATTGATGTGTATTCGAATCATAGGAGCTAGCAATCGTCGATATGCTCATATCGGTGACGTTATTGTTGCTGTGATCAAAGACGCAGTGCCAAATATGCCCCTAGCAAGATCAGAGGTGGTCAGAGCTGTAATTGTACGTACTTGTAAAGAACTCAAACGTGATAACGGTATGATAATACGATATGATGACAATGCTGCGGTTGTCATTGACCAAGAAGGAAACCCCAAAGGAACTCGAATTTTTGGTGCAATTGCCCGGGAATTGAGACAGTTAAATTTTACTAAAATAGTTTCATTAGCTCCGGAGGTATTGTAAGGTCTTCTAAAATAAGATAATACCATTGGTTATAGTAAAGTATTTGAAAGAAAGAGATTAAGAAATATATTCAGAATTTTTAGTAGATTGTGTCTCACGCATATGCCTTTAATTTAAATTTAAATTCATAAACAAATAAGTAAAAAAAAATATGTTGATTATATCAAAATTGGGGATCACCAAGAAATTTAATTCACCATGGGTAGGGATATTATTGCTGACATAATAACTTCTATACGAAATGCTGATATGGATAGAAAAAGGGTGGTTCGAATAGCATATACTAATATCACTGAAAATATTGTTAAAATACTTTTACGAGAAGGTTTTATCGAAAACGTGAGAAAACATAAAGAAACCAAAAAAGATTTTTTGGTTTTAACCCTACGGCATAGAAGGAATAGGAAAAGGTCTTATATAAATTTTTTAAATTTAAAACGGATCAGCCGGCCTGGTCTCCGAATCTATTCGAACTACCAACGAATTCCTAGAATTTTAGGTGGGATGGGAATTGTAATTATTTCTACTTCTCGAGGTATAATGACAGACCGAGAGGCTCGACTAGAACGAATTGGTGGAGAAGTTTTGTGTTATATATGGTAATCCTTCTAATATACGAATTGGGTCCGAAACTTCTTATTTGTGAAAACAAAAAGAAAAGGGGCGGGTTGTCTAATATCGTTCCTCCTCCATCAATTGATACTTCAAGGAGGCTTTACCTGGAATGAAAGAACAAAAATGGATTCATGAAGGTTTAATTACTGAATCCCTTCCCAACGGTATGTTCCGGATTCGCTTAGATAATCAAGATATGATTCTAGGTTATGTTTCGGGAAAGATCCGACGTAGTTTTATACGGATACTACCAGGCGATAGAGTTAAAATTGAAGTAAGTCGTTATGATTCAACCAGAGGACGTATAATTTATCGACTTCGCAATAAGGATTCGAAAGATTAGGTGTTTTTATCAACTTCAACATTCCTTTCGTGAGAAGATGATTCGAGATAAAAAATTCCAAGAAACCTATTTTCTTCCAAAAACTAGATTCAGAATTAAAATGAGGAATGCCAAATATGAAAATAAGAGCTTCTGTTCGTAAAATTTGTGAAAAATGTCGACTAAT